AGGCATAATTGGAACTAGGGTCTCAAACTCCTTAATACCATTATCTATTAAGAATGCATTTTCTAACATTTGACTCCGTACCACGGACGGGTTTAGTCGTACACTTAAAAGAAAACCCATAAACTCCATGGGCCGATTTGATGATTGATTGATATAGATTCTTCTTGTTTGCAACCACAGGGAAAAATTATATTGCCAGAAATTGACAAAGTAATATTTCAATTTAGTCATCAGAAAAAATGCCCCCCTTGAAGCCAGAATCCACTTTCCCTGATATCTAACATAATGCAGAAAAGGGTCCTTGAAGAACCACAGGATAACCCCAAAATGCTTAGTAAATACTTTTACAAAATGTTCTAACTTTAGGTAGAAATAAACTCGTGCAAGAAAGCCTCCGTAAGATGTCGATCGTAAATGAGAGGATTGATTCCGGAGAAAAACGAAGATGGATTCGCATTCACACACGTAGGAATTATATAGGAACAATAAGAATCTTTGATTTTTTTTTTTTGAAAAATCGGAAACAGATCTCTTTAGAGTAATAACACTATTACAATACTCATAAAGAAAGAATCGTAATAAATGCAAACAAGAAGTATCTTTTACCCAGTAACGAATAGTTTGAACCAAGATTTCCAGATGGACAGGGTGAGGTATCAATATATCTAACACATAATTTAAACGTAAAAATTTGTCCTCTAAAAAAGGAAATATTGAATGAATTGATCGTAAATTTTGATATTTTTTTAGTTCTTTTCCGTCTAGGGAAGATATTAATCGCATAGAAAATGGAATTTCCGTAATAGTTGCAAATACCTCTGAGATCTGTTGAGAATACAAATTTTTCTTGGGCACAAGAAATTCGGTTTTGTTAGAATCATTAACAGAAAGAATCAAATAATTCTGTTGATACATTCGAATAACTAAACGTTTTATAACTAGTAAACTGTATTTTGTGTCAGAACTTTTTTTTTTATTTGACAACAAAATGGATCTGTTTAAACCTAAATCCTGATCATGTACAAGTGCATAAATATATTCCTGAAAGATAAGGGGGTATAAAAAATCATCGTGCCAAGATCTAGCTAATTCTAAATATCCTTGGAATTCCTCCATCGACCTGAAACGAAAAGAAAAGTAGAGGGTTTCTTGGGTTATAAAATGATACATAGTGCGATACAGTCAAAACAAGGTATTCTAGTACAAAAAAATAGATCCCTCGGAAACAGGTAAACTAATCAACGGACTCTCTATCTTTTTTCCATCTAATTGGTTTTGTTCCTATATAATTATAGGATAAGAAGATGGTTAGAAATCCTTTATTTTTTCAACTCAATCGCTCTTTTTATTTTGGAAAAAAAGTATCCTTATCAATATACTGTTTCTTCTACACATTCATCTCCATTTTCCATTAGAAAAGAAAATGGCTAATAGTTAGGATTCACTAAAAAATCGGTAATCCACTCCTGGAAAAGCCGCTCCGCATCAGGCACTAATCTATTTTTAACGTTTAATTAGGGCGGGTAATCGTTCCAATTAAGAACATAAGCTCGTTTCTTTTTCTTTCCCTACAATTAGAGCCATAAGGCTCGATCCATGTATTCAATCGACCCAACTTTGAATTCATTTCGTTCTAAGAATTCAACCAAAGGTTTTGTACCGATCTAATAAGAACGAAATTGTTTCATAATTCTCCATTGATACGACATGCTCTTTTTTCCATTCATTCCTTTCAGGATCAGTCGTGGTCTTACAAACTCTACCGATAGTGTGGACGAATCCCTTGCTTCATCCAAATGTGTAAAAGAACCTAGCCGCACTTAAAAGCCGAGTACTCTACCGTTGAGTTAGCAACCCAAAGAGCATATAGTATATAGATACAATCGAGATCAAAATAAAGAAATTAGACAAGACAACCAAAAATTTTAATTAGCAAAAAAAAAAAGATCAACTGACAATACAATAAATTTTAAAATAAAAAACTAGTACATTCTATATATTTTCTATTTTATTTCTCTATCTTTCTATCTCTATATTTTTTAAGAGATTCTTTTTTCAATTATCTATCAATTTCCTTATAAAAAATTGGGTTTTGTATCACAACAAATTCAACGAATCTTTGAATAAAGTAAAAACCAAAACCTGTTTTTTGTATGTAGTACAAAAAAATAGAAAAAAAATGGATCCATTTACACTTGAATTATATTTGTTCACTACACTCTTGTCAATATGTATGTTAAAAAAAAACACAAAAATAAATAAAGAACTTGTGTTGGATTGGCACTATCTAAATAAGGTACATGATTAGAAAGGAAAGAATGTAGAGCGAAATACAAAAGAAGTAGACAAAATCTCAATAATTATACGTCAAATAATTCATTCTTTTTGAGTATAGTTCCAAAGAAAACCATCCAATTGAAAGGAATGTCAGAATTTTCGATTGCTAGATCCAACTCCTACTGTTAGTGAGTTGGTCAATATAAAACTTTCTTCGTTTGTTCACTTGATCTTTTTTCTAGACATCTTAAAATTTTTATTTTGATCATTCATTAGAAAAGAAAGGGTTATATAAAACTATATACATATGAATCGCTCAAGTCCCTTTGTTGTTGTACTTGTTGCAGGTAATTAAGTGAATTTTGTTTCATTAGGGCGAAGTTCTTTAAAAACCTCTGCTTTCTTTAAAATATTATAAACAGTTCCAGTAGGTTGAGCACCCCTTTCAAGAAAATATAGAATAGCGGGAACATTTAAATAAGTTTGATTCTTTATTGGATCATAAAAACCAACTTTCCGAAGATCTCTTCCTTCTCTTCGGGACCGAACATCAATTGCAACAATTCGATAGACAGCTCATTGGGATAGATTATATGAACAATACCCCCCCTAGAAACGTATAAGAAGTTTTATCCTCGTACGGCTCAAGAAAAATGATTTCTTCTTTTTTTTCAAGTTATGAATATATAAACTTCTAATGGCAAATAGATCCATAAAACCATCAAATTAATTAGACTAAGAATTAAGCCCCCTTTTGCTCTTATTCTTCTTTCCGGAAAAAACCATTTGCACCCATAACTCAAGTTGAATAACTCTCAAATAACTCAAAAGAAAAATTTAATTTATATTTATTGAGTGGTCTCTAACCCCCCTTTGTCTGGCTTATTTAACCTCTATTGGAATTCTTCTTCATTCTAATTTAGTTGTTGATACAATTGAGAATGAAAAGGGCCTTTCCTTGTTTCGGAATCTCTTTGCTTTAAATCATTAGGTTTATACATTACTTCGTTGATCTTTAATCCTTTCAAAATGGCAGCAACATACCCCTTTTGTGATTGTTTATCAAAGAAAAGAATCATACAAACACTTGCGCTTGATTCTTTCACAATATACTTTGTTATCGAAAAGGATTTATCAATTCCAACAAATTTTCCTTTTGGATTGGAAACTTGGTGGGGTTGGATCCTTTCGATTTATCTGTCACAAATATACTTACGAAGTTGTTCTAATTTATTGATTCACACTAACCCTAGATTCTTGCTCTTAAGAAATGAATCAATACTTTCTACTCGAGCTCCATCATGTACTAGTTTAAATTAACTACAACACAAAAAAAGTGTGGGTACTAGTCTAACAGAACAGGGGATGTCGAGCCAAGAGCACCTTTTTCCATATAAAATGGTGGATATAAAAATCCACATCAGATAATGTCCTTCAAGTCGCGCGTTGCTTTCTACCACATCGTTTCAAACGAAGTTTTACCATAACATTCCTCAAATTTTGAACCGGTATGCAATTGATTCAATTATGGAATCATGAATAGTCATTGGTGTAGGCGGTACGTACATAGAAATCTATACTTTATTCTCTATTAAATAGATATTCTAGATTCAATATATAATATTCTATTATTGACATTAAAGAATATACGGATATTCACCCTTTTCTTATCTTATATTTAATATAAAATTATATCGAATTTTATTTTACTAAATTTTCTATATCTATTTTATATTGATTGATAGTAGTATTATGGGATTCGAAAGAGAAATTCGAAATAGAAAGTTATATATAAATATAAGATAAACTAAGTAAATGAATAAGTGTAAAAAAAATTCCAAAAATGATGTTGAATTAGGAATATTTTTTACATTTACAAGAAAAATCAAAAAGAAATACAGCTTTTTCTAGAACTCAGTATTAATGATTTAAATAAAAAATAAACCCGATAGGTCTATCGAAATGATAACTTGTAAAAACAAATCTGATTTTTTTCACAAAAACAAAAATCGTAAACCCTTCTTACTGAGATCAAAGGTTATATAGATAAGGTAAGAATCTTTCCTAATTTTATACGTTACGTATTTCTTTTGGGGTTCAATAAATTTTCAATTAAGGTGAATAAAATGGCTAAATGAATCGCCTTTCCTTTCAACCATTACATGGATTTCTACTTATTCGTTCATTATGTTCGTTATAAAATAAAGAACAAAATACGAATTATCAAAACATTAAGTTTCAAACTACATATGTAACTTAATGTTTTGATAATTCGATTCGAAATGAGATTCGGGTAGATATTTAAATTGACACCTTTTCTTGTTGATTAACTCTTATCTACCCCCTCGCCCAATTATCTATAGGTACCGGGGGTCATAACCCCCCCCAAAAAAAAAGCACCCCTTTTTATTTACAAAATCATAAACTGTCTAGGTACAAAACGAAACAAAACAGACCTAAATTCAATATTTTTCTTCCTTGTTATTTTACCCCAACACGGTTAGCATCGGAGCTTTAATCCTATTGATTCAATTAAATAAGTACTAAAATAGACTCTTGTTTCGAATACATATACACAATACGGCAAATTTAGAATTTCACCGCCTCCTTTAAGGGATAGAGAATATAGAATTGCTTTCGCATTTTTAGTATGAATACATCTTTGATAATTCTATTAATATTAACATAACTATTATTTTTTATATTTATATTTTTTTATATAGAAATAGACACACGGCATAAGTAACTAAATTCCTTCCATATGGATTTTCATTGAAATTTTAAGAATCAATCTATTATCCTATCTTGCCCATATTAGATCACAATTGGATTCAGTTAGATCTGTGTGTGTCAATTCCGTTTGTGAAAAAGATAGAATTCAGAAACGAATCTTTAAATAAAAAAAGCGAAAGAAGAAAAAATTATCTAGATACTCTATATATAATACTCTATATAATATAAGACTACACTTTTTTTTACAAAAAGTCCCTTGGTCAAAAAATTTTTGGATAGAATCCATATGCTCTGGGACGGAAGGATTCGAACCTCCGAATAGCGGGACCAAAACCCGTTGCCTTACCACTTGGCCACGCCCCACTTAGATTTCTACTCTACACTAATCTTGTTATTGATTGTTCGTCAATTCCAGCCAAAATCTCTATAGAATCCAGTCGGTTGTTATTTTGATTTTCACACATATAGGTATAGAATTAAACAAACAGAATTTCTTGATCATTACATATAATTTAATTAAGATAATGTATGAAAGTATGATTTCTTCTATTCTCTTTTTATTTGAGAATGGAAGAGTTTTTGATTGAGTAAGTTCAAAAAAAAAAAAAAGAAACGAAAGGATTTTTTTAATTTTCGCTTATCTTATATCAATAACTCAATCAAAATGCAATAATCTTCAATAAAAAAGATGTCTGCTATGCTTAATATCTTTAGTTTGATCTGTATTTGTCTTAATTCTACCCTTTCTTCGAGTAGTTTTTTATTCGCCAAATTGCCCGAAGCCTATGCATTTTTGAGTCCAATCGTCGATTTTATGCCAGTCATACCTCTACTCTTTTTTCTACTAGCCTTTGTTTGGCAAGCTGCTGTAAGTTTTCGATGAGATTTAAAATATCGTCCTAGAAAACGATTTATTCGAGAAAAATTTCAAATATGGTTATACTAATAAATGAAAAGATCAGATACGTTTTATAGTATGAACTCTCAATTAAAATTTCAAATAGAAAAAGTCTTGGATAGAATAGCCTCGAAAAATGGGAATCACTTCCTTTATCGTTCTAACAAAAATTTCCGTGAAAGGCCCTGTGAGGTCTTCCACAAAAATTGTGGGTCGGAAAGCGATTGTTTATTATGGAGGCTCCTAACACTTAACAAATACAAATGCATTTTTTTTCTTTTATAGAATATATGGGGGAATCTATTCTCTTTTTTACACAAAAAGATCTTGGAGATTGTGTAATGCTTACTCTCAAACTCTTCGTTTACACAGTAGTGATATTCTTTGTTTCTCTCTTCATTTTCGGATTTCTATCTAATGACCCAGGACGTAATCCTGGACGTGAAGAATAAAAGAGAAGTTTCCTTACTTTTTTTTAGTGTCTTATTTTTTTTTATAAAAAAAATAAAAAGAATTCAAGAAATTGGAAAGATAAAAAATAGTAAATCATCAACAGAAACGGAAAGAGAGGGATTCGAACCCTCGGTACGAATGACTCGTACAGCGGATTAGCAATCCGACGCTTTCGTCCACTCAGCCATCTCTCCCTATTGAAAAAAGTAATTACAAAAAAGAATTACTAATTACTATAGTTAGATTACACATAACGTGCCATTTTAAAAATCTTTTTTTCTAGGTTTTCAATATAAAAAAAATATAATATATAAAATTTCAATTCGAAATTATTTAAGATTCCAGACTCTTCTAAATTCTAGAGAATAATGAAACTGAAATATAAGTCAAATTTTTTAAGTTATTTATATTATTATTTTTTATTTATTCCGTTTATAATCTAAATAGAAATTTATATATATGAAATTTATATATATAATAATATAATAAGTCTGATATATATATAAACATAATATAGAAAAAATATGTATACAAACATATTATGTATACAAAGAGATATAGCATTTATAATATATAAATACATATAGAAATAACTAGAATAAATATAAGTTAAATAAAAAAATATAAATAGATACAAGATAGACTACAAGGTTTATCCGAAAGTCCAACTCAACTAAGGATTCAATAAAAAAAGTTCAATACATATAAATAAAACCAGAAAGACTTCTTGCGAAAGGCCTTTTAGTCCCACGGCCTGGCCTGGTCACTACCTCGCCGGGCCTTTTATTAATTCAACGGATCATAGCATAGATAGAAAAATTTTTAGTTCATTTTTTTTATAACTGTTTTTTATTTTATAACTCCATTAATACTTTAATACTATAGAAAAAATGCTTGTTAAAGCAAGAACAAAAAAAGGCATGTTTCTATTCGATATAGAATAAAAATGCCCTATTGATTATCCTTTCTTTTTTTTTTTTAAGAAAACCTATAGATTCTTGCACAACTCGTCTATTATAACTTTAGCTATTTTGTTAAAACGTATCCGTCAAAACTCTCTGCCCAAAAATAGAACTTCGTGCTTAGGTATTTAAATCCCGTTTCTGAATCTCCTCCGAAAATAGTTCAATACTCTCATT